GTATTACTATGAAAAGCGGAAGAAGGCGAGCTACAAGAAAAATTCCCGCCGCTACCATAGTAGCAGCATGGATAAGAGCCGAAATAGGAGTAGGCCCTTCCATGGCATCGGGTAACCATACATGAAGAGGGAATTGCGCGGATTTAGCAACCGGGCCAGCAAATAATAGAAATGCACACAAAGTAACAAATAAAAGGTTAACCTCATTATTATAAATCAAGTTATTCAATATTTCGAATAAATCCCGAAATTCGAAACTACCCGTTATCCAATAAAGACCTAGGATTCCTAATAATAATCCAAAATCCCCTACACGATTAGTTACAAATGCTTTTTGACAAGCACTTGCCGCAATAGGTCGTGTGAACCAAAACCCTATTAATAGATAAGAGCACATTCCAACCAATTCCCAAAAAATATAAATTTGTATGAAATTCGAACTTGTAACTAATGCTAACATTGAAGCATTGAAAAAACTCATATAAGCAAAAAATCTCAAATATCCTTGATCATGAGACATATAATTGTCACTATAAATAAGAACCTGAATTCCAACTGTAGTGATTAATATTGACATAATAGAAGTAAGTGGATCAATAAAGTATCCGAACTCGAAAGAAAAATTATTATTAATGGTCCAAGACCTTAGGGATTGATAGATATAAGTTCGATCCATTTGTTCAATAGATAAATCGATCGAAAAAATCATAACTATACTTAACAATAAAATACTAAAAAAAGCCCACATACGGCGAAGATGTTTTGTTGCGGTCGGAAAAAGCAGAAGTCCCACCCCTATTAACATAGGGACTGGAAGTGGAACTAAAGGTATGATCCAGGAATATTGATATAGATGGTCCATAAAATCAATAAAATAATATTAATTGTTTTTATTCTTAACTCATTGTTTCTGATTCGCCGGTTCTTAGCTCTTTTAAAAGCGCTTAATCAAAAAATTTTTGCTTTTGCTAGTCATAGTTATTTTGAATCTTTCCCAACAACTAAAAAAAATGAAAAGTTCAAATTAAAAATAGAAAATTATTTTTAACTTTCTACTAAGTAAGATTTTTATGAAGATAGAACAAATTCGAATTTCAATTATTATTCCCTAATTACACTTTACGCTAATTTATGTACATAGATCAAGACAAAAGAATTACAGTAAATTCAGTTTGATAGAAATAATAGGCTGGCCCAGAGCGTTCTTCAATAAACTACGAACTGGGTATTTTTAGTTTGTTTATTTTTTGTTTATTCATAATCATTTGTTTTTTTTTTTCGAGTAAGATTTTATGTCATTCTTGTATATTTCGATTTCTTTATTTTTTTTTCTCTAAACAAACTACCTTAAAAAAAAAATACACAGATAATGAAATGAATAGTAAACCCAAAAAATGATTTGTTTTAACAATAGATGTCTTTCACATCCAATTTGAGCAATGAATAATCTTTTCTTTTTTGAATGGCAGTTCCAAAAAAACGTACTTCTATATTAAAAAAACGTATTCGTAAGAATATTTGGAAAAAAGGGGGGGGTTGGGCGGCGTTGAAGGCTTTTTCGTTAGCGAAATCCCTTTCTACTGGGAATTCAAAAAGTTTTTTTGGAAAGCAAAGAAATAAGAAAACGTTGGAATAATCTGAATAAGTCTGACTTAACAATGAGTTAATTGTGTTTCGAATTTATACTCTATACTATAGAAAAATATATAAAAAAAAAGTAAGTAACCATTCCCCTTTCGTAATGTTTTGAACAACGGAATTAAGAAAAACTCGAAACTTTCACCTTTCTTTTTATTTGAATATTTTTTTATTATTCCTAGGATGGGGATTCTTATTTTCCCCATCACCCAACATACGCCCTAAACAAGAAGAATTTTTTTTATTGTTTCTAATATGTCCAGCCCAATACCTAATACCTAAGTGATTTGATCAATCTTAACACAAATGAATACTGAAAAAAACCTACCAATTACGACAACCCAAACACAAAAGTTAGGAAAAATGAAAAAAAAAAAGCGAAAGAACCCTTTTGAGTTGTTCCCTAAATTGAAGTTCGAACTAGTTAGTTATAGTTGTTACAACAGTTCTAGTTTATTAAACCAGAGACTATGAAATAAGTTAACTAAACCTGAAACCTTAAATAATTAAATAAGACGACAAAGGGTGGAATCGTTAAATCTCCGTTTCAATCTCGACGATTGACTAATAATAGGTTATTATGATTTCGAGTAAGCCGCTATGGTGAAATCGGTAGACACGCTGCTCTTAGGAAGCAGTGCTAGAGCATCTCGGTTCGAGTCCGAGTGGCGGCATAGCATCTCCAAAAAGATATACAAAAGGTGCTCTAAGGAATTTAAATTAGAATTTCCATTCTGTATAGTTGAGGTATTCTCGCTTTTAATTTTTTTTATGATCTTTTCAACTTTAGAGCATATATTAACGCATATATCCTTTTCGGTCGTTTCAATTGGAATTCCAATGTATTTACTAGCCTTATTAGTCGATGAAATAAGAGGACTATATAATTCATCAGAAAAGGGGATGATAGCTACCGCTTTCTGTCTAACAGGATTATTAATCACCCGTTGGATTTACTCTAGGCATTTCCCATTAAGTGATTTATATGAATCATTAATCTTTCTTTCATGGAGTTTCTCCATTATTCATAGGATTTTCTATTTTAAAAATAATAAAAATCATTTAAGCGCTATAACGGCACCAAGTGCTATTTTTACCCAAGGCTTTGCTACTTCGGGGTTTTTAACCAAAATGCATCAATCCGGAATATTAGTACCCGCTCTCCAAGTCCAGTGGTTAATGATGCACGTAAGTATGATGGTATTGGGCTATGCAGCTCTTGTATGTGGATCCTTATTATCCATGGCTCTTCTAGTCATTATATCTCGAAAAGTTTTAAGGTTTTTTTTGAAAAGAAAAAAAATTTTAAATGTAAATGAGTCGTTTTGCTTCGGCGAAATCCAATACATCAACGAAAAAAGGAATGTTTTACTAAATAACCCTTCCGCTAGAAATTATTACAGGTATCAAGTGATTCAACAATTGGATCGTTGGAGTTATCGTATTATAAGTTTAGGATTTCTTTTTTTAACCATAGGGATTCTTTCGGGAGCAGTATGGGCTAATGAGGCGTGGGGCTCTTATTGGAATTGGGATCCAAAAGAAACTTGGGCATTTATTACTTGGACTATATTCGGGATTTATTTACATATTCGAACAAATACAAATTTTGAAGGTGTCAATTCCGCAATTGTCGCTTCTACGGGATTTCTTATAATTTGGGTGTGCTATTTCGGAGTCAATCTATTAGGAATAGGGTTACATAGTTATGGTTCATTTAATTAATATCTACTTGAATTGAGGAAAGGGCTTGATGAAGACAAACATAGGACAGCGCATAGATCGAAACGAAACTTAGTGTTAGTATAAGACGCCGAGAACCTTTTGAATCGCCGCACTGCTTGATTCAAAAGGTTCTTACAAACGCCAAAGGCGTTTGGTCACAAGTCAAATTTATTATTTTCCTTTTTTTTATTAAAAAAAAACTGAAGAGAAGAAAAAACTTAAGAGAAGAAAAAAGATTTCCTTGTTCATTGGCTACCGAACTTTTTTTTTTTAATCGTGGGATTTCGTTTTGATTTTTTTTTTAGTCGTGAAAACTATCTATAAAAAAATTAGATATAATAGCTTCGACCTTGTCCACTGATAGTGAGAGAACGAAATCCGGATAAATACCAATACCTATTACGGGTAAAAGAATAGAGATCAAAACAAATAATTCTCGTGGCCCAGAATCAAAAAAAGAAGAGTTTGGTGGGGCATTAACGAACTTGTACCCATAGAACATTTGCCGTAACATAGATAATGAATAAATAGGAGTTAATATCATTCCAATTGCCATTACAAAAGTGATTAGGATTTTTGGCATAAAAAAAAGTTTTTGGTTAGTAATTATTCCCAAAAATACTATAAATTCCGCAACAAAACCACTCATGCCGGGCAGTGCAAGGGAAGCCATCGATAAGATACTGAATAGTGTGAATATCTTTGGAATTGGGATAGCCAGTCCGCCCATCTCGTCGAGATAAGCAAGACGTATTCGATCATAACTCGTTCCTGCCAAGAAAAAAAGTGCAGCACTAATAAACCCATGAGAAATTATTTGTAAAATGGCTCCGTTGAGGCCTGTATCGATTATCGAACCAATTCCTAGAATTATGAAACCCATATGAGATACAGAGGAATAGGCTATTCTTTTTTTTAAATTCCGTTGTCCAGGAGATGTTGAAGCTGCATAAATTATTTGCATGGTACCTACTATTATGAACCAGGGGGAAAATATAGAATGGGCGTGCGATAATAGTTCCATATTGATCCGAATCAACCCATAAGCTCCCATTTTTAATAAGATTCCAGCTAGAAGCATACAAGTACTGTAATGTGCCTCTCCGTGAGTGTCTGGTAACCACGTATGGAAGGGTATAACCGGTAATTTGACAGCAAAAGCAATAAAAAATCCAATATAGAATATTATTTCCAGTGCCACAGGATACGATTGATTAACTAATGTTTCCAAATTTAATGTTGGTTCATTGGAACCATATAAGCCGATACCCAATACTCCTATTAAAAGAAAAACGGAACCTCCTGCAGTGTACAAAATAAATTTTGTGGCTGAATAAAGGCGTTTCTTTCCACCCCACACGGCCAGAAGTAGATAAACGGGAATTAATTCGAATTCCCACATGATGAAAAAAAGTAAAAGGTCTCGAGAAGAAAATGGTCCTATTTGACCGCTGTACATTGCTAACATCAAGAAATGGAATAGTCGGGAATTCCGAGTAACTGGCCGAGCCGCTAAAGTAGCTAAAGTAGTGATAAATCCCGTCAGTAAAATGGGTCCCATGGAAAGTCCATCTATTCCCAACCGCCAGTCAAAATCAAAAAAGGTAATCCATTTATAATCCTCTTCCAGCTGGATTAATGGATCGTCCAATTGGAAATTATAACAAAATGCATAGGTCGTTAGAAGGAGTTCTAAGACACATATATATATTGTATATCCTCTAGTCACCTTATTGCCTCTATGAGGGAGAAAGAAAATTAAAGAACCCGCGGCTATGGGAAAAACTACAATTAGTGTTAACCAAGGAAAATAATTCGTGGTAAAGACAAGATACACTAGGCCCAGAAAAACCCGTGCTCGAAAATAGAATATATTCTATTTTCGAGCACGGGTTTTTGTAGGTAATCGGTAAAAAAAAAAAGAAACTGTTTTCAAAACAGATTCAAGTGGGTTTTTGGGAACGTATCACTATCAATAAGCTAGACCCATGCTTCTAGTTGTTTCATGCCATAAATAAACCCGAACACTCAAGAAATCCGTTGGACAGGCGGATTCGCATCGCTTACAACCAACACAATCCTCTGTTCTTGGAGCAGAAGCAATTTGCTTTGCTTTACACCCGTCCCAAGGGATCATTTCTAATACATCTGTGGGGCAAGCTCGGACACATTGAGTACACCCTATACATGTATCATAAATCTTTACTGAATGTGACATTGGATCTATCAGTTTTTGTTTTGAACTTTTTAATTTTCGATCTAGTCAATTTTGAAACATCGTATATTTAAATACCAGATGAATCAATGATTTACCAGAATTTTTATAATTAACCCATTTCTGGATCAACTCCTAAGAGGGAACAAATATACTTTGATTTCTTCCGGTTTCACAAACATGATCGAGGTTTGCGAATATTCTATATTCTACGCCGAATTGATGAATATTATGATTATGGGTTATAAATACTACTTATTCAACAAAGTCGATTGATTGATACGAGTCGATTTTCTGTTACGATAAATTGACGAAACAATAGCTGATCCGATAGCGGCTTCGGCGGCTGCAATAGCTATAACAAAAATTGAGAAAATATCTCCTTTTAATTGTCGACTATCAAAAAAATCAGAGAATGTTACGAAATTGATATTAACTGCATTTACTAGAAGTTCAAGACACATCAGGGCCCGAACCATATTTCGGCTCGTAATCAATCCATAGATACCAATAGAAAATAAATAGGCACTCAAAACAAGTACATGCTCGAGCATCATTGACCAACTCCGTACCAATTTCGATTCATTTCAATATGAACAATAATGCAAGTGATTTGATTGCTTCGAATATCCCAAGTACGGAGCAAAAGAATCTATTTGATAATAGATCGAATACAAAAATTTCTATTATTTTCTATTGATCTGCGAATAGTATTCAACTAGACTTTAAAGAATTTAAGGAAAATGGATGTGATAGCACATAAAAAAATCAAATTGTAATTGTGATTGCTGTTTCGAGTTCTAAAGAGTTGTTACTGACGAGCTACGGCAATTGCACCTATCAAAGCAACTAAAAGAATTATTGAAACGAGTTCAAATGGAAGAAAAAAGTCTGTTGATAAATGAATTCCAATTTGTTGACTATTACTTATCAAATCTTGTTCGATAATCTGGTTGGGTCGTGTAGTCCAAATAATCCCGTACCACGACGTATCTAGAATAGTAGTGATTAGCGAAAAAAAAATACTTGTACAAACCAGGAAAGTAAGTCCTTCACCAACAGTCCAAAAATTCAAAAGAAAATCTTTGGAATAGTCTGAACCATTCATGAACATTACAGCAAATATGATTAAAACGTTTACAGCTCCCACGTAAATAAGGAGTTGCGCAGCAGCTACAAAATGGGAATTTGATAGAATATAGAATAAGGATATACAAACAAGAACCAATCCCAAGGAAAAGGCAGAATAAATCGAGTTGGTAAATAATACCACTCCCAAACCTCCTAATATAAGACCCGAGCCCAGAAAAACTAAAAGAAAATCATGTATTGGTCCAGGCAAATCCATTATATTAAACTAAGAGATAAATAAATAGAAATCTGTTCATGAACTTATTGAACCAACCAGGCATTTTTTTTTATGAGACATTCCCGATTCCAATTGAATTAAATTCAAATCTATTAAGCGGGAATTGGTGCGGATACTGTTATTGGGTCAATTTCGTTCTTTTCTTTATTCGAAATGTCAATTTCAAATTGAAGCTATATAATATAGTTCAAAAAAAAGCTTTGGTCTATAGATTATTTCATTTCAATACAAATTAAGTTGTACTTCTTATCAACCAATCAATGGTTGGGATTTGGAGTTATTGTTGAAGCAAAGAACAAGCCTTATTTCTTTATACCAACTATACCAAAATGGAACCCTAGTAATTAGAAATTAAAGGGTTTAGTCATTTTTTCTTTGAGGCGAATTCAACACTGTTCGAATTGTCAAATCGTCAATTACTGACATTGGTAACCGACCTAATGCAATTTGATTATAATTCAATTCGTGACGGTCGTAAGTAGCAAGTTCATATTCTTCAGTCATTGATAAACAATTTGTTGGACAATACTCAACACAGTTACCACAAAAAATACAAATTCCAAAATCAATACTGTAATTAAGCAATCGTTTCTTTCGAATATTTGTTTCAAATTTCCAATCAACAACAGGCAAATCTATAGGGCATACACGAACACATACTTCACAAGCAATACATTTATCAAATTCAAAATGTATTCGACCGCGAAAACGTTCCGATGTTATTAATTTTTCATAAGGATATTGAATACTTACAGGTAAACGATTTGCTTGGGATAAAGTAATCATGAAACTTTGACCGATGTACCTTGCAGCTCGTATTGTTTGTTGACCAGAATTCATGAAACCAATTACCATAGGGAACATATCGTGAATATCTATGAATAATTTGAGGTTATTTCTTTCTCTTGTTTGAGATAAGTATTGAATATTTGATTCTTTTTTTTTTTTTTTATAGCGAAAGGAGTTGGGAAGAAGTTGTTAATAATAAATTACCCAGAGAAATAGGTAAAAGAAATTTCCAGCCAAGATTTAACAGTTGGTCCATTCTTAGTCTCGGTAAAGTCCATCTTGTTGTAATCGGAAAGAACAAGAACAAATAAGTTTTAGCTAATGTAATAAAGATACCAACTGTCGTTCCAAAGATTCCATCCACTTTTTTTCTTTCAAATAGTTCAGGAACAAATATGTATGGAATGGAAAGATTCCAACCCCCCAAGTAAAGAACTGTTACAAATAATGAGGAAACTAATAGATTTAGATAGGAAGCAACGTAAAATAAACCAAATTTTATTCCTGAATATTCGGTTTGATAACCTGCTACTAGTTCTTCTTCGGCTTCTGGTAAATCAAAAGGTAATCGCTCACATTCCGCTAGGGAAGAAATTAGAAAAACGATAAACCCTATAGGTTGACGCCACAAATTCCACCCCCAAAAACCATATTTTGATTGTGCCTCAACTATATCAACTGTACTTGAACTGTTAGATAATCATAGTCGGTGGTAACATTACGGTTCCCATCGCTATTACAAAACCGTACATGAGATTTTCACCTCATACGGCTCCTCAGGGCCACAAATAAATGTAAGGACGGGAGTTATCTTCATATGGTTATAGGATAGATAAAGTCAAAATCTAGTGGATGGTCCCCGATTATACCACAGGAATTCTGTCTGCTCTAAGGATAAAAAAAGTATTTCGGAATTAATCTCATCCTTTAAGAATTTCAATTTTGCTGTGTTGAGTAATAACTTAATCAACCCTTCAATAAAATACTCCTTGTCGAAATATAAATCGATATTTCAACCCATCCTTTTTTTAGTTTCGATTACGAAAAAGAATTAGACATTCAACTAGTTCGTGAATCATGACACGAATTTGATTTCATCAATATAGGAAAGAAAGAATAAAAAGATCCTTTCCTATTGGAATTTTCTTTTTTCTATTTTTTTTGTTCCTATTCTTCTTTCTAAGAGAAAAGGGGGCTTAAAAAAAGGGGAAAGGATTATTTCGTTCCTGATAGTTATTTCTTTAACTGGCGGATAGGAGCATACTCTGGATCGGAATTGTGGGGAGTACTGCCTGATCATTTCTACCAACTTAAAGCCCCAATTAGTATTCTTTTTATGTTATGCAGAAGTATCCTTTTAGAAAATTGACATAATCATAATCTACATTACTAACCCGTTGTGCGTTTTTTGGTGTTCCTTCCTATCCACCCATTTTGTGTTTTCAACCCCCCTAATCTATATGTATTGTATATACATACAAACACTAATGAAAATTCCATAAGGTTGGTCTTTTGAGCCCGCTTCAAGCTAGGAAGATCAATCAACTAATCTTGGGATAAGGGGCTTCCTCCACTTTTACTTTTGTTTACTTCCCCTTAATGCTTGTACATAGGATTTGAGGCTTAAGCCGCTTGTACTGCGAATTAAAAAGTTGTTTTCTTTCACTCATATATAACTATCAAATTTATTTTATTAACCTAATTTATTAACCTAAAGAATAAATGAATAAAAAACAGAAGATCTCTATTTTTCTATTCAAGTTCTTTTTTTCTAGAACGAAAAGCAAAACAATAGGAAAACAAAGGCTTAGGTTTTAGCGAATCGCACGTAGAGATATTGATAAAATACATAAAGTTAATGGTATTTCATAACTAATCGATTGAGCAGCAGCTCGCAGACCGCCTAAAAAGGAATATTTATTATTTGATCCATATCCTGACATAAGAAGTCCAATAGGGGCAATGCTGGAAATGGCAATCCATAAAAAAATACCGATATTGAGGTCAGCTAAAACAAGGTTATAACTAAAAGGAATTACTGAAGAACTTAGTAGAATTGCTATGACTGCTATAGATGGTCCAATACTGAATAAACTACTATTTCCTCTAGATGGAAGAAGGTTTTCTTTTAAAAGTAGTTTTGTCCCATCTGCTAAAGCTTGAAGAATTCCCAAGGGACTGGCGTATTCAGGCCCAATACGTTGTTGTATTCCTGCCGATATTTCTCTTTCTAACCACACAATTACTAGGACACCTATTGTGATTGCCACTACCGGAGTCGAAATAGGGGCAAGCACCCACATGATCCCATAGACCTCTTGCAGGGATTCCAATCTGGAAAAAGAATTGATATCTTGTACTTTTGTTGTATCAATTATCATTTCAACGATCAACTTCCCCCATAATGATATCTATACTACCTAATATTGTCATAATATCAGCCAATTTCATTCTTTTAACTAACTGAGGAAGAATTTGCAAATTGATAAACCCCGGTGGGCGAATTTTCCATCTCCAAGGAAAACTACTTTGATCTCCTATCAGAAAAATTCCCAATTCCCCCTTTGGGGCTTCTACTCTAACATAAAGTTCTTGTTTCGTCAATTCAAAAGTGGGAGAAGGCTTTTTACTAATGAATCGATCTTCAAAATCATTCCATTCTGGATTGCTTTCTCTATCAAAACATCGAATTTCTAAATTTTCATAGGGTCCCCCTGGAATTCCTTCTAAAGCCTGTTGAATAATCTTTATAGATTCCGTCATTTCATTGATTCGGACTAAATAACGAGCTAATGAATCTCCTTCTTTTTGCCACTGGACTTCCCAATCAAATTCGTCATAACACTCAAAATGATCAACTTTACGAAGATCCCATTCTATTCCAGACGCTCGTAGCATTGGTCCGGATAAACCCCAATTTATTGCTTCTTCTCCACCAACAATGCCTACTCCTTCAACTCGTTCTAAAAAAATAGGGTTTCGCGTAATAAGTTTTTGATATTCAGCAACCCCCGTTAAAAAATAATCGCAGAAATCCAAACATTTATCTATCCAACCATGAGGTAAATCAGCCGCTATTCCTCCGATACGAAAATAATTATGCATCATCCGCATACCGGTGGCAGCTTCGAACAGATCATATACCAATTCTCTTTCTCTGAAAATATAGAAGAAAGGAGTCTGTGCACCAATATCTGCCATAAAAGGGCCAAGCCATAACAGATGGGAAGCTATACGACTCAACTCCAACATAATTACTCGGATATAGCTGGCTCTTTTGGGCACTTGAATATTTCCCAAGAGTTCGGGTCCATTTACAGTTATTGCTTCGGTGAACATAGTAGCTAAATAATCCCAACGGGTTACATAAGGCAGATATTGTATAATTGTTCGGTTTTCCGCAATTTTTTCCATCCCTCGGTGTAAATAACCCAATATTGGTTCACAGTCAATAACATCTTCACCATCTAGAGTAACGATAAGACGAAGAACACCGTGCATTGATGGGTGGTGAGGTCCCATATTGACTATCATAAATTCTTTTTCTGTAGCTAGTATACTCATAGGTTTTTACTCGATTCATTCTTACATGAATTGTTGAAAACAACAAAAAGTTCATCAAGATTCAAAATCAAATAATTCGAATTTTTTTTTTTTCAAATTAACGATTTTTTGACTCCCGGATATTCAACTTACTAATTAATTCTTTATAACGTACTCTATTTTTCTTGGACAAATACACTAGTAGACGTTGGCGTTTTTCCAAAAATTTCCGTAGACCCCTTTGAGATAAATAGTCTTTTCTGTGTAATTCTAAATGTAAAGTAAGTCTCCGTATCTTATTAGTGAAACGTAATACTTGAAATTCAACCGATCCACAGTTTTCTTCTTTTTTTTCTTGAAACATAACTGAGACGAATGAATTTTTTACCATAAAAAGAAAACCTCCCTCCCTCCTTTTTTGAAGATGAATTTTACTGATCCGTGATAATAATACTAGTTACTTGAATTTTATATATTTATATATACAATAATCTTAAGTTCGTTATGAACTTGCTAGAAAATCGATAATCAATCCAATTTTCAATTTGATTGGTATCAAAAAGGATAGTATATTTCTGTAAAACAGAAAATTTGGACCTAAAAAAAAATAACTTCTTGATTCATTTATAGATCTAATTAATATGTCTGCCATTAAATTGGTATCTTGTATCAGACTGGAATGGAAGACAAGACATGTATCCATTTCTTTGTTTTCATGTCCCAAACATGGACATGGTCGATAGGAAAAGCACACTATTAACGAATTTTCAATCGTGGATACATATGTACCCTTACCATACTGAAACGACTCCCATTATTGGTGTTAAACCAATAGCGATTGGTACAAATTAAATCTTCCAATCGGGAATTGATCCAAATAAAGAACTTTAATTTAATTAGTTTATTTTTCTCTCTAGAAAAATCTTTTTTTTTACTCGAAAAGTAACCCCGACCTTTTACGTTAGTACAAAATAATGGATTTCTCTCCATACCGTTTTGATTCTTCGAATTGAAAGAAATTAGGGTTGTTAGTTCTCTATGACGTTTAGGGAATAAACTATTTTCAGGAACAAGCAAATCATAATGATTTTTGTTTCTATTTCCAGTTATTTTTTGATGTTTTGCAATAAATTCATTAAAAATTGTTTTATCAACATAGCCTTTTTCGTGGTATCTTTTAGTAATTTTTCGCTTATTCTTATGAACCAATGAAATACCTACGATTTGATATATATAAAATTGTCCATCATTTTTTACAGACAAACGACGGGGTTCGATAATAAGCATTCCCCCTTTCGTCAATTCTGTAAGAGCGAAATCCTTCTTAGTGATCAAAAAAGCCAAACAAATTTCTCCTCCTTGAATAGAGGCTATAGTAACGTCGCTAGGATTTATCAGTCGAACCAGGTGACAATATACTTTCATATCATTGAGTATTTTTTCCCTGAAAGAAACAGTACCTCTCCATCTCAATTGCAAACACAAATATTTTTTTAGGAAGAAATCAAGTTGTACGTCTGTTTCTCTCTTGTATTGTTTTTTCTTTATCCGTTTTTTACTATCCGATCTCGTAGAATTTTCTTCAACATCCTTTGCGTGGTTTGAGAGAACTGATCCAAGACTTGCTTGGTTTTGTGCATCTGATTCCGAATTTCCTTGGTCTGCGAGATCCTTTTCTTCTTGACTTTGATTCGATAATTCGAGATATTCTTTTTGATTGGATGATATAAAAGGATACGCTTCTTTTTTTCCGATTAGAATTTTTTTACCATTTCCATTAAAATTGAAAAGAAGTAATTTGATTGGTATGATCCATGGTTTTGTTCTATATGCATTAAAAAGTAGCGCAAATTCTGGAAAGAACCAAGGTTCCAGGTTTGATATAGGACAACTTAGTATTTCTTCATTCATTCCCATCCAATCAAAAAGTTTTTTTTTTTTGTTGGGTGGGTTAATTTCTTCATCTTGATGAATTGTAAGATAAAAAGGGCCTCTTCTATTAATTGTATCAATTTTTTTTAAATTGTCGCACCCAATCTTAGTATTTTGCTTACTGTTGGTAACAGTATCCATATCAACCCAGACTTCAATATTGACCTTATTTCGAAGATAAAAATTAAGAATTCTCCAATCAAAATATTTTCTATATAAGAATTTGTCCATATCCATAATAGCATCTTCTCCCATATCCATAATATCATCTTCTCCTAGATAATTATTGATAGGGGTACCCCCCAGCATAGCAAATAAATTTATTTTCTTTATATTGGAATTATAATAATACTCTTCTTTATTATTTAGGTGGCCTAGTGATCTATCAATATATGAGTCTTTCTTATCTTCATAATTAATCGATTTATATGATAAAAGAGAATATCTATAGTTTTTTTTTAAATTCGATTTTTTATTATGTAATGAGTCTGCTTCAAAAAAATGTTGTTTTTCGCAATGAGTTAGTCCCTTTTTTTCATATGAATGTCTTTTAGTGAAATCGTTATTTTGAGCCATACAGCGTTGATGGGCTCTATTTCGCCATTCTTGTGGTACTAATCTAGCCCATTTAATCCGAGAAAAATCATATTGATAATGATTGCTTAACCAGTTTTTCAATAGATTCTTTCTAAAAAGTAAAAAAGATTTATGTCTTAATTGGTAATTAAATATTCCGTGTTTGTCAAAAAAATATGTTATTTCATTATTAAGAAATAGAGATGTTCTGTGATATTGAAGAATAGGTCTTAAATTAAAAAAATTTAAAATTGGGGCTTGTAACAATTTGTAAAAGACATATGCTTGTGATTGTGAAAAAAAAGGCAAATTACAAGAAATCTTTGAATTCTTATTACTAATCTTCAAAAGTGATTTTTTGACAGTCGAAATAAAGTGAATTCTATTTTGATTTGTTTTATTAATTATTTCTGGATTTTCTTCATTATTGTGGATGTTATTCTCAAAAATTTTAATTTTTTTTCTTGGTGATTCACGAAAAGATTTTGCATTGATTCTTGGAATAGTAAGGGTAGCTAAAAAAATTTTTCTGTATAGCCTTTCAATAACAAATTTTACAAAAAAATAGGATTTACGGGTTAATCGAGTATTTCTTTTTTTGAATATCTTCAAAATCCCTTTTAATGAGTCTAATCTTTTCGCAGAATAAGTTGGTTTGTTCGAACTAATATTTGTTTCTTGAGTTAGCGAGCCTCTTTTATTTTCTTTTTTTATTTTATAAATTTGATTTCGTATTCTGCTTGTTCTAATAGACAGAGCTTTCATTTTTTTTTCGGTTCGGGAGAAATTGGGCCGATCTATAGATGGAATTTCAATAGACGATTCGTAAATCTTCTGATTACTGAGTATCAAATTTTTTTGAATTTCACCCAATTCATCGATTTCTATCAAGTTTGTTTTTGAAAGTTCTTTTTTTTTTCCTTCTTTGAAGACCTTTAAAATTATAAAAAACTTAGTTTTCAATATATTTTTTTTTAGTTCTTTAAAAATGGGTTCAAAAAACGAACGTCGTTTTCGGGGAGAACCAAAGGGTATTTCAGTTTCCAATCCCAAAGCTGTTAAAAAAAAAAAATCAGCTTCTTCTTCACCTTTTTCATCTTTCTGAGAGGTTTGTATGTTAGTCTTAGATCTGTGCCAGGGTTTCAGGTGAAAGGGGAATAGGATCTTTATCTGAATACCTTCTGTTAACCAGTTTTTCGGAAATTCTGTTTCA